TACTGTCCGAATAGCATTTCCTGCTGCGGTTTGAGCGGCAAATGGTGTCCCCCTTCGTGTACCCTTGAATCCACAAGTACCGGCGGAGGACCAAGAAATCACCCGACCCCATACATCTGTAACAGTCACAATGGTATTGTTGAAACTAGCTTGAACATGAATAACTCCCTTTGGTATTTTACGCGCATGCTTACGCGAACCAATACGTCCATTTTTACGTGAACCAATTTTTTGGATAGGTTTTGCCATATTTTATTATTTTATTATTTCATAAATATAAGTCCGAGATATATGGATATATCCATTTCATGTCAAAAACAGACCCTTTACTATTTGATTTTCTAACTAGAATTAATTTCTTTTCTAACTAGAATTAACATTCTATTTTTCTATTTTTTCTATATAAATTTTTCTATACTAATTGTATTTTATTTCATACTAATTGTATTTTATTTCATACTAATTGTATTTTATTTCTATTAATATTAATATAGAATATTTTCTGTTAATATAGAATATATTTTCTATTAATATATATAGAATATATTTTCTATTAGACTATAATTTTTTAATTTAAATAGAATTTGAAATTTATTAAAATGAAAAAATATAATAAAAAATATAAATTTTAAATATAAATAATATAAAAATATAAATAATATAAAAAATAATATAAATAAATATATAAATATATATAAATAATATTTATTATAATATAATATTTTAATATTTTATAATTTATAATATTTTATAATTTATAATATTTTATAATTTATAATATTTTATAATTAATTTAATATTTTAAAATATTTTTGAATAAAATATTTTTGAATTTTTTTTTTTTTAATATTTTCCTATTAATATATTAATAGAATAGAATAATAATAATATATTAATAGAATAATAATAATAAATAATAATAATATATTAATAGAATAATAATAATATATAACAATATAATTTATACATTTATATTAATTTATATATTTATATTCTAATATTCTATTTATATTAGTTCTATTAGAATAGTGAATTTAGATCTATTTAATTTAGATTTAATTTAGAATATTAATATATATTAATATATATATAGAATTTGAATATATATATAATTTTAGAATATTAATATATATTAATATATATATAATATAGAATTTGAATATAATTTTATTTGATTTAATATTAATATAATCTTTTTGCTTTAATATAAATTTATTTATTTGATTTGTGCATCCGGTCCTTTAGAATAGAAATCCCTCTTTTTTTTTTTTATTTGTGGAAATATTATCCTTGTCTTTGTTTATGTCTTGGATTGGCACAAATTACTATAATTCGCCCCCGCCTACGGATCAATCGACATTTTTCACAAATTTTACGAACAGAGGCCCTTATTTTCATATTTGTCATTCCTTAATTTAATCTTGAATCTATTTATTGGAAGAAAATAGGGTTTCCTTAAATTTTGAACTTATAATTGTACCCCCCCCAAAAAAAAAAGAATGTTGAAGTTGAAAAACAGTCTCATTAAATGACTTATACTTCCATTTTTACTTTCCCGGTCGTATACATATAAAATAAGAGTATGTCGAATCCTTTCGCAAACATAGTCTAAAATGATATTTTCATTATATAAAGGAACCTGGAACATACCCTTACCCTTGGGAAGTGATTCAGTAATTAAACCCTCTCCAGTTAAACCCCCTCACGCATTCACTAATGTATGAGGAGTGATATTAGAAACTTGTGTTTTCTCTCTTTTTTTTTTTTTCACAAAAATGTATAGAAGTTTCTCATATAATTCGTATATCAGAAAGATTACCATATATAACATAAAACTTCTCCGCCGATTCTTTCTAATCGAGCCTCTCGATCTGTCATTATACCTCTAGAAGTAGAAAGAATTACAATCCCCATCCCTCCTAAAATTCTAGGAATTCGTTGATAATTAGAATAGATTCGTAGACCAGGTCTACTGATCCTTTTTAAAATTAAAATAGTTTTATATGCTCCTTTCCTATTTCTTCTATACCGTAGAGTTAAAACTAAAAAATATTTGTCGCTTTCCCTATGTTTTCTCACGTTTTCAACAAAACCCTCTCGTAAAAGTATTTTCACAATGTTTTCGGTGATGTTAGTAGATGGTATTCGAACCGTTCCTTTTCTATTCATGTCAGCATTTCGTATCGAGGTTATTATGTCAGCGATGGTGTCCTTACCCATGATAAACGAAAATGATTGTTGCCCCTGACTTTCGATATAATCAACATGCTCTTTTTTTCTTTTTTCTATTTTTTATTCAATAAATAAAAAATAAAAAAAAAATATCTAATATTGAATTTTGAATTCTATTTTATAGAAATTTTCTAATTTTATAAAAATAGAATAATTTTTTTTTTATTCATAGAATTCTTAATTCGAATTTTGAATATGAATATTTAATATCTTTATATATTTTAAATTATAATGTTTAATATATTTATATTTCATATATTTATATATTTATATTTTTCATAATTAATATAATGAATTTTTTGAATAATTAATTAATAATTATTAAATTATTAATATTAAATTATTAATTAAAAAATGATTAATTGAAAATATATATTTCTAAAAAATATATATTTCTATTATTATTATTTATATTTATTATTTAGGATTTAGGTTATGAAATATGAAATATTTTTCTATTTTATATAGAATAATTTATATATTTTTATATATAATAATTATAATATATAATAATAATAATAATTATATAAATAATAATAATTATATATTATATAATAATAATTATAATAATTAGAGTATATAATTAGAGTATATAATAAGTATATAATAATTATTATATAATAATTATCACAAAAGGTATATGCGCGAGACAGAATCTATTAATTAATCTTATTTCATTCCCCAAAAATATATCTATATCATGGTCTCGTCTTATAATACCTCGGGTGCTAATGAAACTATTTTAGTGAAATTTAACTGTCTCAATTCCCGGGCGATTGCGCCAAAAATTCGAGTTCCTTTTGGATTTCCTTCTTGATCAATGACAACCGCAGCATTATCATCATACTGTATTATCATACCGTTGTTACGTTTGAGTTCTTTACAAGTACGTACAATTACAGCTCTGATCACTTCTGATCTTTCTAAAGGCATATTTGGTACTGCTTCCTTGATTACAGCAACAACAATGTCACCAATATAAGCATATCGTCGATTACTAGCTCCTATGATTCGAATACACATCAATTCGCGGGCTCCGCTGTTATCGGCTACATTCAAATGGGTTTGGGGTTGAATCATATCATTTTTTTTTATCTGTTCTTTCAGTCCAAAGGTTGAAGTAAAAAAAAAAATATTCTGTGTTCAAAAAACAAAAAAAAAAAAAAGAATTGCAAATTGCAATTCTTTTTTTTTTTTTTTGTTTTCATCCTAAAGACCTCTTTCCTTTGATTCTAATTATTATCCCGAAATAATGAATTGAGTTCGTATAGGCATTTTGGATGCTGCTATTGAAATAGCCTTTCTGGCTATATTTTCTGCGACTTCGCCCATTTCATAAAGTATTCTACCTGGTTTAACGACAGCTACCCAATATTCGGGAGATCCTTTTCCCGAACCCATACGCGTTTCGGCAGGTCTTACTGTAACCGGTTTGTCTGGAAATATGCGTACCCATATTTTTCCACCTCGGCGGACATTTCGTGACATTGCCCGCCGTCCTGCTTCTATTTGTCTAGATGTGATCCAAGCGGGCTCAAGTGCCTGAAGAGCATATCTTCCGAAGCAAATATGATTACCTCGATAGGATATTCCTTTCATTCTTCCTCTATGTTGTTTACGGAATCTGGTTCTTTGGGGGTTATAGTTGATGGTTGTTTCTCAATTCCATCTCTACTACAGAACCGTACATGAGATTTTCACCTCATACGGCTCCTCGCGAATGAAGCGATTCAAAAAAAAAAAATAGATTTAACGGATAAAATAATATACAATAATATACATATGTTTATATACATATGTTTAATGAATAATATAATAGAATCACGGGATTTTTTGAGATTTCACATAGAATCTATTGGTCTATTGGAAATTTGTATATCTTGTTTTGATATATAACTAAACATGTATTTTATTACTATTATAGATTATAGTATAGATTATAGACAATTCTTGCTATTCATATATAACTAGATAATGTTGTTTTGTTATGTTATAAGGTTCTAACGAATTTTTATTTTACTTTTCTTTTTATTATCATATCGGATTGGCCCAAATTTACCAATTCAAAAAAATCCAAATTTTCGCGGGCGAATATTTACTCTTTCATTATCAATTTCAGATGGAATGTAGGGTGGTTAGCCCATGACTCCTCAGAAAAAAAAAGGATTGGTTCGTTCCGCCATCCCACCTAATGAATCATTAAGATTTGTTTTTAATAAAATCTTAGGTATTCACAGGTTCCGTCGTTCCCATCGCTTCTTGATTAATGGTTAGGTCTGAATTCTACAATGGAGCCTCTCTAATACTAATAATAATAAGATTTTCAATCTAATAAGATTTTCAATTTTCTTTTTTCTTGAATCAACCTTCTCAGTTTTTATTGATTCGGGGCTCTTGATTTGTTTGTTCTAGGAATTAATTCATTTAATTATGGATTAATTAATATTGATGCTTTATTATACTATCTTTTATGAGATGGCTCATAGACCTTACATATTAGAATTCTATATCATTGATATTCTTTTTCTCTCTTTCTTTCACCCTTCATTTATCCGTATATTCTTATTGCTTTACAACTCATAATTAATCAGATTCGTTTTTTCTTTCTTTTGCAATTTATGCAATATTTCAGTTGCTATAATGATATCACCAATATATCATATCTTTATTTTCTATTTTGACTAGTTCTTTAGATCCAGATAATGCGAAGCGATGAGTTGGTTATTAGTTCTATAGTTATTAATTAATTCATACTATGAGTCGGTTTA